AGATTTTCTTTTTTGTATGGGATGTTAGTAAGGATGAACATGACGAGGTCTTATTGCATTACTTTTTTTTTTTGAATTTCAATTCAAACATATCTATCTCAATCTTGTGGCAATTTCCTCTTCAAATCACATCAAGATGAACTTTTAAGGAGTAGGGAAGGCTACTCTGGGAATTCGGATTATGGTGGGGTCATAAGAGATGGCAATGGTGCTGTCATGTGGAATTGAACAGATCTCCTCTAGGGATCAAAGATGCAACCTTTGCAAAAGCAGAAACTATCCTGCATGGCCATAGTTTTGTCCAAACTATTGATTCTTTTCAAGTCATCATATAAAAAAAAGGGGTTCTCTTAACATGATTAGATGGGCGAATGGTAATAATCAAGAAACTTGGCTCCTATGCTTTATCCTGATAAAACATTTTTCAATATATGTTGAGTTCAAATTCATCATGTGAAGAGGGAAGGGACTCATTTAGCTGACCGTCAGGCTAACTTGGGTGTTAGGCTGCAGTTGCAGTCTTGTAGTCAGTGGATGGGAGGTCTTCCATTCCAGAATAGATTGTAATTTAACTCTTTCTCCCACTTATCATCTCTCTGTGGGACTTGTTCCCTCTTCAACTCAGCGCTTTATAGATAGGCATTTGGATTGATAATGCGTTTTTAGGTGGAAAGGTCCTACCTTACCTTTCAAAAAAAAGTAGCCGAGCCGAAGGAGCTCTCAAAAATAGAATTTGAGTACCACGTAAAAAAGCTAGCTGGATAAACAAGACAGGGATCACCCGCTCGTCAATGCTACCTTGGGGAGGAGACAAAACACTTTAATATAACAATAGAAACTCATATTCTAAAGCTTTTTCGATATATGAACAAGATTACTATAGAAGAGTTGGTGAACATTGTTCTGACTCATAGCTCTAAGATGACTAGCATGAATGAGCCAGCTTCAACACTATAGTTATAGAATTCCTTAGTGCTTTTTCTGTGAAACAAAGCCAAGCCTTTTACGCCTTCCATCCCGCGTTTCCCTGCTTGAGACTCTTTTTATTAGCCTAGTCATGAACCACCTGGTTGGAGCCATGGTCTACCCAGCAGTGCTTCATATCCTCCTTGCTCTTTGTCTAAGATTAGACTAAAGGTACCAAAGCAGGCATCCTTTTTTGTTTTTTTTCTTTTGGCTAAGAAGCCCGTAGGTTGTACGCCAGCCATACGTAGCTTGAACTGTGATGGCCACAATGCTTAGCTATTGCCGATCCCCAAGACGCCTTTGGTTGAATGTTCACACCTGATTCACCGTCTGCACTTCCTACATTCACTCCCGGAAATTGAAAGAGGAAAACAGGAATTGTAACCTCCCGGTCTGCTGTAGTCAGCCTCACGCTGTGCCTGACTGGCGAGTCTGCCGTCTCCACGGCTTTCCCTTTTTCGGGCTGCTCTTCAAGCCTTCGAGTGCCGATCTTCGCTTGGGCCGGCTCCGAGGCTCTACCCTGGCTTTTCATTGGTTTCTCCCAGGGGCCTTTATCGTATCGCGCGCGCATCTTCAAGCAATCGGGGGAGGCGCCGAATACATAGACGAGGCGGTCCCGGGAATGAAAGTCCATTCCCTCGTGCTCTGGAACTCGGTTGAACAAAAAAGGTTCAATCTTGTGAAACCGTAGCGTAGGCGAAACCTGGCAGCCCGCCCAGAGTTTGACCTTCTCCGGTCCTGGTTGGTAATATATTCCTTCCCTCAGCAGGCAACAACACTGGGAGGAAGACGATCAGGATCTCACGTATGGCAGCTGTTGGAACAAACTCCGAATCCAAGAGGTACCTACCTAGAAAAAAAGGAAACTCACCACTCACTGGTGAAAGAGGAGAGAGAAAGGACCAATTGAAGTACCCGCTGGTCCCTGGATGCGTTTAGACACTTCCTTTAGCTGCTCCCAAAGACATCTCCTCTCAGATATTAGATTTGAGGTCTTTTATCTCGTCCAAGGCAGAAAAAAATGTTTCTAATTTCTTTTGTCCCAGCAGCTACAAGATAAAGCCTGATCAGATCTCTCTATCTCGTTAATGTCCATAGTTTTCTTCCAGATCAGCCAAATTATGCCGTTCCCGGCTTCTCATTCTCCACAGTAATGGCTTTACTACAATCCTTTCCCAAGCATCTGGTAATTCTGGCCGCCTTTCCATTCCTCACTTTGGTTTCCACCAAGCCAATCAAATCTGCCTCTTGTGCTCTTATATAATCTTTTTCCTCTCTCTGCTTCTCGACTTTACCGATCTTTCTGACATTCCATATAAGGACCTTCATGTGGAACTATTGTTGTTTTTATATTCCCCTCGCACCTTAGCGCTGCCTCTGGTTTTTCGTCTTGTGCTTAGTCTTTTGTTCTTTGGCCTTGACTTTCCCCCCTTAGAATTCAACATCTCTGATATGTTCTGCATTTTGTTCGCCCACTCTTCATTCAGGGTGATTCGAACCAGGGGAGGATCTTCCACCTTTAAGGTCATAGCAC